TACAGCATCTATAGGATAACTTCCGTCTTGAAAGGTATTTAGTGTTTTTATACGATATCCGCGATTCCTCTCGATTTTTAATTCAATACACAAATTAATAGGTTCTATTAGGTTAGCTATATGTTGTGTATTATCAACGATTTCTACAGAAGGTGGCAAAATTATATCTTGAGCAGTTACATATCCAGGACCCTTGACACAAATAGACGCGTGTCGAGTTCCATACAGATTACTTCTCAATACAATTTTTTTCAAATTCATTAAAATTTCATGTACTGATTCTTGAATACCCACTATGGTAGAATATTCATGTGGTATTTTCTCAGATTTTGCACGTGTGATACATGTTCCCTCTATTTCTCCGAGCAAAGCTCTTCGCATTGCAATGCCTATTGTGTCGGCTTGACCTTTCATAAGTGGAGACAGAATAAAGCGTCCATAATAAAGACGCTTACTGTCTGCTCTTGATTCAACACACTTCCACTGTAGTGTCCGAGTGGATACTCTTACTTTCTCTCGAACCATAGTAATATATTTTGATCAAATCCTTGAATTATTTATTTCTCTTGAAATCTCTTCAATGTTTATTTTTCCTTTTACACACGTCTTTTTTTAGGGGGCCTACATCCATTATGTGGCATGGGGGTTACATCCCGTATGAAACTTAATAGTATACCACTTCTACGAATAGCTCTTAATGCCGCATCTCTTCCGAGACCGGGACCTTTTATCATGACTTCTGCTCGTTGCATACCTTGATCCGCTACTGTCCGAATAGCATTTCCTGCTGCGGTTTGAGCGGCAAATGGTGTCCCCCTTCTTGTACCCTTGAATCCACAAGTACCGGCGGAGGACCAAGAAATCACCTGACCTCGTACATCTGTAACAGTCACAATGGTATTGTTAAAACTAGCTTGAACATGAATAACTCCCTTTGGTATTTTACGCGCATTCTTACGTGAACCAATACGTCCATTTCTACGTGAACCAATTTTTGGTATAGGTTTTCCCATATTTTATTATCTCATAAATATAAGTCAGAGATATATGGATATATCCATTTCATGTCAAAAACGGATCCTTTCTATTTTTCGATTTTTGTCATTTTAATATTATTTGAATATTCTATTCTAATATATTAATTATATTAATATATATAATAGAATATTAATCAAATTGGAATACAATTTATTAATTTTATTTTCATTTTTTAATTTGATTTTTTTTATTTTTTTTGTGCATCCGGTCCTTTAGTTTTAGAAAGCCCCCCTTTTTTGTTTTTTGGAAAGATTATCCTTGTCTTTGTTTATGTCTTGGATTGGAACAAATTACTATAATTCGTCCGCGCCTACGGATCAGTCGACATTTTTCACAAATTTTACGAACGGAGGCCCTTATTTTCATATTTGTCATTCCTTAACTGAATTCCGAATATATTTATTGGAAGAAAATAGGGTTTCCTGAGATTTTGAACTTCTAATTGTATCCCCAAAAGAATGTTGAAGTTGAAAAACAGTCTAATCATTCGAATTTTTGTTCCGGGGTTTTTAAAATTATACGCCCTCCGCTTGAATCAAAATAACTTACTTCCATTTTGACTTTATCTCCCGGTAGTATACGTATAAAACTATGTCGAATCCTTCCGGAAACATAACCTAGAATCATATTTTCATTATAGAAACGAACCTGGAACATACCATTGGGAAGTGATTCAGTAATTAAACCCTCATGAATCCATTTGTTTCTTTTATTCCTATTCCAGTTAAAAACTCTTCCCGTATTAACTAATGTATGAGGAGTGATATTAGAAACCCACTTTTTCTCTCTCTTTTTTCACAAAAATGTATCTAAGTTTCTCATAGAATTCGGATATCAGAAAGATTACCATATATAACATAAAATTTCTCCGCCGATTCTTTCTAATCGAGCCTCTCGATCTGTCATTATACCTCGAGAAGTGGAAAGAATTACAATCCCCATCCCTCCTAAAATTCTAGGAATTCCTTGATAATTAGAATAGATTCGTAGACCAGGTCTACTGATTCGTTTTAAATTCAAAATATTTTTATATGATCCTTTCCTATTTCTTCTATGCCGTAGAGTTAAAACTAAAAAAACTTTTTTGCTTTCCCGATGTTTTCTCACGTTTTCAATAAAACCTTCTCGGAAAAGGATTGTAACAATGTTTTCGGTGATGTTAGTAGATGGTATTCGAACCGTTCCTTTTCTATTCATGTCAGCATTTCGTATAGAAGTTATTATGTCAGCAATGGTGTCCTTACCCATGATAAACTAAAGATTGTTGCCCTTGACTTTTGATATAATCAACATGCTCTTTTATTATTTTATATCTTTTTATTTATGAATTATGGAATTATTAAATATTTGGATTTTTATATTTAATAATATTTAAAAAAGATTTTGATATTTATAATAAGATTTCTAATTCTAATTTTTAAAGAATTTAATAAGATTTATAATAATTACAAATACAAAAAAAAGGTATATGCGTGAGACATAATCAATCTATTAATTAATCTATTTCATTCAAATACTATAAATATATCACGGTCTCGTCTTATAATACCTCGGGTGCTAATGAAACTATTTTAGTGAAATTTAACTGTCTCAATTCCCGGGCGATCGCACCAAAGATTCGAGTTCCTTTTGGATTTCCTTCTTGATCAATGACAACCGCAGCATTATCATCATATTGTATTATCATACCGTTGTTACGTTTGAGTTCTTTACAAGTCCGTACAATTACAGCTCTGATCACTTCTGATCTTTCTAAAGGAGTATTTGGTACTGCTTCCTTGATTACAGCAACAATAACGTCACCAATATAAGCATATCGTCGATTACTAGTTCCTATGATTCGAATACACATCAATTCGCGGGCCCCGCTGTTATCGGCTACATTCAAATGGGTTTGAGGTTGAATCATATCATTTTTTTTCTCTGTTCTTTCAGTGCAAAGGGCGAAGTAAAAAAAAAAGAAATATTGTGTATCAAAAAAAAAAGAAACCTACAATTGCAATTGTTTTTTTTTCATCCCAAAGACCTCTTTCCTTTGGTTCTAATTATTATGACGAAATAATGAATTGAGTTCGTATAGGCATTTTTGATGCTGCTATTGCAATAGCTTTTCTGGCTATATTTTCTGTGACTCCGCCCATTTCGTAAAGTATTCTACCTGGTTTAACGACAGCTACCCAATATTCGGGAGATCCTTTTCCCGAACCCATACGTGTTTCTGTAGGTCTTACTGTAACCGGTTTGTCTGGAAATATGCGTACCCATATTTTTCCACCGCGGCGGGCATTTCGTGACATTGCCCGCCGTCCTGCTTCTATTTGTCTAGATGTGATCCAAGTGGGCTCAAGTGCCTGAAGAGCATATCTACCGAAGCAAATATGATTACCTCGAGAGGATATTCCTTTCATTCTTCCTCTATGTTGTTTACGGAATCTGGTTCTTTTGGGGTTATAGTTGATGGTTCTTTCTTTCTCAATTCCATCTCTACTACAGAACCGTACATGAGATTTTCACCTCATACGGCTCCTCGCGAATGAAACGATTAAAATAGAATATACATGGATTTAAAATATTATACCGAATCGTCGTGGGATTTTTTGAGATTTGATCTAATCTATTGGAAATTTGTATATCTTATTTTGATATATAACTAAAGATATATAACTAAACAAGTATTTTTTTTATTATAGACAATTCTTGCTATCTAGATATAAATAGATAATGTAGTTTTGTTATGTTATAAGGTTCTAACGAATTTTGTTTTTCCTTTTATTATCATATTGAATTGGCCCCAATTTAGAAATCCAATAAAATAAAGATTTTCGCGGGCGAATATTTACTCTTTCATTATCTATTTCAGATGTAGGGTTAGCCCATGACTCCTCAGAACATGACTCCTCAGAACATGATTCCTCAAAATAAATGGATTGGTTCTTGGTTCGTTCCGCCATCCCACCCAATGAATCATTAAGATTTGTTTTTAATAAAATCTTAGGCATTCACCGGTTCCGTCGTTCCCATCGCTTCTCGATTAATGGTTAGGTCTGAATTGTACAATGGAGCCTCTAATTCCATTTTCTTTTTTCTTGAGTCAACCTTCTCAGTTTTTAGTGACTCGGGACTCTTGATTTGTTTGTTCTATGAATATAGTCATCTAATTATGGATTAATTAATATTGATGCTTTATTACACTATCTTTTATGAGATGACTCATAGACCTTACATATTAGAATTCTCTATCATTGATATTCTTTTTCTCTCTTTCTTTCACCCTTTCGTTTATCCATATATTCGTATTGCTTCACAACTCATAATCAGATTCTTTTTTCTTTTTTTTTTATGGAATATTTCAGTTGGTATAATAATATCGCCAATATATCATATCTTTACTTATATCTTGACTGGTTCTTTAGATCCAGATAATGCGAAGCGATGAGTTGGTTATTAGTTCTATAGTTATTAATTAATTAATACTACGAGTTGGTTTATTTTTTTGTTGAATCCTAACCACTCTAAAAAAAAAAACCAACGCAACGAGTCGCACACTAAGCATAGCAATTATATCAATATCAAATGAGTAATCGAATTTTTATTCAATCTTATAAAATTTAATTAAAATAGCTCATTTTTCTTTTGACTTAACAGAATAAGAATGGAAGAATTTTTCATTTTTTGTTTTTTCGGTAGATAGAACGTTAAAGATAAGGCAAAGCTTATTATTCTTCGTTTACAAATATCCAAATTTTGATGCCTAATACCCCATAAATAGTTCGAACTGTATAGGAACAATAATCAATTTTTGCTCGAATGGTTTGTAGAGGAACCCTACCTTCTCTGATCCATTCGACACGTGCAATTTCTTTTCCGTCGATACGTCCCGCAATTTTTATTTGAACTCCTTTTGTACCTGCCTGTTCAGTTAATTCAATAGCTTTTTTCATTGCTTTACGAAAAGATACTCT